CTAAGAATTTTTTGAAAACCCTTTTTAACAGCTAAATTTAAGAAGTCAAAATTTTGTAAAGATGAATAAACGGGCTTGTATAAAAAAGAGGCTATAAAGATTCCAAAAAAAGCTATACTGACTGAAAAAGTTGCATTTGTTAGAAATTGATAGCAATCTGCGGATTCTTTTGAATTTTGATCTAAAAAGTATAGTGATGGAGTTAACAATTTGGATAATATATCCAGACTTTCCTCTTCTTGATTGAAAGGACTTCCTATGAACCCAATAAACAAAGTAAATGAAGCCAACACAAGCATAGGAACTAACATAGTATTGTTGGCTTCCTGAGGATAAGGAAAAAAAATATTATTCAAATAACTAATATGAAAAGTTGATGAGCTCTTTCTTACATTAAGATCAGCTCGATATGTTTTCTTCAAAAAAAACGAAGCCCTTTTATTAGTATTAATTTTTAAAAAAGTTAAAAACGAATTTGTTTTTTTTATCAATCTCGACCCCCTTTTACCCCACAAAGATATTGAGTAGAACGAGCTACTTTTTTTGCCACTGTAATCTTGAAAATGAATATTTAAATGCCCCTCAAAAGTAAGTAAATAAATGCGAAACATATAAAAAGCGGTTAATCCCGCCGTGTAACAAGCTATTATTGCAAAAATAGGTGAATATAACCAACTATCAGAAAGGATCTCATCTTTAGACCAAAAACAAGCAAAAGGGGGAATCCCAGAAAGAGAAAGTGTACCTAATAAAAAAGAAATTTTTGTAATTGGAACATGCTTTGTTAAACCCCCCATAAGACCCATATTCTGACTCTTATGCGGCGAATATCCAACAGCAGCCTCCATTGAATGAATAATTGATCCAGATCCTAAAAACAACAAAGCTTTTGAATAGGCATGAGTAATCAAATGAAATAAAGAGGATCGAGCAGAGCCCATACCTAAAGCAAGTATCATATAACCCAATTGTGACATTGTAGAGTAAGCTAAACCTTTCTTAATATCTTTTTGAGCAAGAGCTAAAGTAGCTCCTAATAGTACCGTTACTAGCCCTATCGAAGCTATTAAATTCATAATGTAAGGTATGACTCTGAAAAGAGGAAGAAGTCGAGCTACAAGAAAAACCCCTGCTGCTACCATAGTAGCAGCATGTATGAGAGCAGAAATAGGAGTTGGCCCCTCCATAGCATCGGGTAACCATATATGAAGGGGAAATTGCGCGGATTTAGCAACTGCACCGGAAAATAATAGCAAGGAGCACAAAGTAACAAATAAAAGATCAACCTTATTATTATAAATTAAGTTCTTGACTATTTCGAACAAATCCCGAAATTCTAAACTACCCGTTATCCAATAAAGACCTAAAATTCCTAATAAAAATCCAAAATCCCCCACACGATTAGTTATAAATGCCTTTTGACAGGCATTACCTACAACAGGTCGCGTAAACCAAAAACCTATTAATAGATAAGAACACATTCCAACCAATTCCCAAAAAAAATAAATTTGTATTAAATTAGAACTCGAAACTAAACCCACCATTGAACTATTGAAAAAACTCATATAAGCAAAAAAGCGCAAGTAGCCTTTATCATGAGACATATAGTTGTCGCTATAAATAAGCACCATCATTCCAACAGTCGTGATTAATATTAACATAATGGAAGTAAGTGGATCAATCAAAAAACCAAACTCTAAAGAAAAATCATTATTAATCGTCCAAGACCATACAGATTGATAGATAGAATGGCGATTTATTTGCTGAAGAAGGAGGTTGATTGCAAAAAGCATAACTATACTTAACAAAAAAACACTCAAAAAAGACAACATACGACGAGACTTTTTTGTTGCTGTCGGAAAAAGGAGAAGACCCCCCCCTATTAACATAGGAATTGGAAGTGTGATAAAAGGGATGATCCAGGAATATTGATATGTATGTTCCATATAAAATAAAAAGTTTTTTTCTAATGAATTGTTTCTTACTCACTCGTTCTTGTCCCTTTTCAAATTTCAAAAGAGAAAGTCAATAAAAAAACAAAATATGTAAAACCTAACTAAAATTTGATATTCTTCATTATTATTATGAATCTTTTCAAAACACGGCACATATTCAAATAACGAAGTTAGAATTGGTCAAATAATATGACTGACTTATCAGTAAAAAATCAATACTGACTTTTATTTAAGAACGTTTTTGATGAAGACCAAAAAAAGGGGAAAAGTTTCATTTTCTTCTTAATGCAGAATTACGAAAAATTTCTATATCTACTATGAACTTATATAAGAAAGACCCATATAATAAAGAATACATATTTGTATGCATAAAGAAACAATAAAGAACTCATTTTGATATGAATCAGAAAAAGAAGCACAGAATTTGAGACAATCAAAAGACAATCAAATTGAAGGGTTAATTCTCTTCCATTAGAAAAATATAAAAAAAGATATTTATGCTTGGAGGAAGTTCTATAGTATTATATTAATAATTTATTATATTAATAATTAATAATATTAATTTAAAATTAACATACGTTCCATGGAACGAAAAAAACAAAGTATGAAATTTAAAGAAGTAAAGAACAAAAATTTATTTTTTTTTTTCTTTTATTACTTGTATAACTAGGATGAAAATACAAAGAAATAGCAATGAATCCCTTCTTTTAGCAAGATAGTAGGATCTAAGGATTCATCAATACTGAATCGAAAAGAAAAAAAAAAAAACAATTACTTTTTAACTAAAAATGTCTTTCACATCCAATTATAGCAATGAGTGACCTCTCAACTTTTAAATGGCCGTTCCAAAAAAACGCACTTCTATATCAAAAAAGCGTATTCGTAAAAATATTTGGAAAAGAAAGGGATATTGGGCAGCGTTGAAAGCTTTTTCATTATCGAAATCTATTTCGACCGGGAATTCAAAAAGTTTTTTTTGTCCGACAAAAAAAATAAACAATCAAAGGTTGAAATAACCTAAATAAGTTTGATTCTAAGAAAAGTCTTGTTGTTTGTCTAATTTCAACTCTAAAATAGAAAAAAAAAGGATGGTCAGTCACTAATATTAATATTTTGAATTGATCAACATTTATCAATATTTAATTGAACTCTTTTTTTTATTATCGTTTTTTTATTATCGACTGAATTCAAAAAAGGGCTTTTGGTTAAAAGCAGACTCAAAAAAAAATGCAAAAGACAATGTTTCAACTTTCTTTTTAGTCTCTTTTATCCGTTCTGGGATGGGGATTCTCATTTCCCCATCGGTTCTTAGGACTTATCACTACCTATCAATCACCATCAAAAAATTTTTATTTAGAACGTTCAAAAAATGAAACGAGTTTCGATTCATCACTTTTTTCTTCACTAACCTCAAAAATATTGCCTTGAATTGACTATTTCAATCTCGACGATTGAATAATAATAAGTTATTATGATTTATAGCAAGGGAAGCCGCTATGGTGAAATCGGTAGACACGCTGCTCTTAGGAAGCAGTGCTAGAGCATCTCGGTTCGAGTCCGAGTGGCGGCATATACGAGTTCTTAGAATGAAAACACTTACTTATTTGAATTCTATTCAACTCTAATAATAATATTCTATTATTATATATCTATATAATATAATAGCTATTTTGTACTAATTTTGTAGTAATGAAATAATGAAGGGGGCTTTTTTTTATATGATATTTTCGACTTTCGAGCATATATTAACTCATATATCCATTTCGGTTGTTTCCATTGTAATTGCAATTCATTTAATAACCTTATTAGTTGATGAAATAAGAGAACTCTACTATTCGTCAGAAAAGGGTATGATAACTACTTTTTTCTGTATAACTGGATTATTAGTTACTCGTTGGATTTTTTTGGGACATTTACCATTAAGTAATCTATATGAATCATTACTCTTTCTTTCATGGAGTTTAACCATTATTCATATAATTCCTTATTTTAAAAAACAGAAAACCCTTTTAAATCTAATAACCGCGCCAAGTGCACTTTTGATTCAGGGCTTTGCTACTTCCGGTTTTTTAACTGAAGTGCATCAATCTACAATATTAGTACCCGCTCTTCAATCTCAGTGGTTGGTGATGCATGTAAGTATGATGATATTGGCCTATGCAGCCCTTTTATGTGGATCATTATTAGGAGTAGCTCTTCTAGTCATTACATTTCGAAAAATAACAAAGATTCCCTTTAAAATTAAAAAGAATATTTTTTTAACTGAATCTTTTTTTTTTGATGAGATTCAATACATGAACGAAAGTGGCACCGTTTTACAAAACACTTTTTTTCTTTGTTGTAACAATTATTATAGGTCTCAGTTGATTCAACAATTAGATTGTTGGGGCTATCGTATTATTAGCATCGGCTTTATCCTTTTAACTATAGGTATTCTTTCAGGAGCAGTCTGGGCTAATGAGGCATGGGGATCATATTGGAACTGGGACCCAAAGGAAACTTGGGCTTTTATTACTTGGGCAATATTCGCAATTTATTTACATACTAGAACACATAAAAAATGGAAAGGTCTAAATTCTGCAATTGTGGCCTCTATAGGCTTTCTTTTAATTTGGATATGTTATTTCGGAGTTAATCTATTAGGAATAGGACTGCATAGTTATGGTTTATTTCAATTAATATCTAATTGAATTGAGGACGTGGGTCTGATAAAAACAAACACAGGGCAGCATATAAGTCTATATAAAAAACATTGTGTAAACGAACCATTTGAATCAAGCAATGAGTGATTCAAATGGTTCTGTAAAAAGCCCCACTTTCTGGTTATAATTTTTTTTTTTAACGTAAAAAAAAAAAAAAAAAAATCGAAAAATACTTTTCCACTTCTACTTTTTTTAGGATTCTTAAAAAATTAATAATTAGATAAAATAGCCTCAACCTTGTCAACGGATAATGAGAAAACGAAGTCTGGATAAATCCCGATACCTATTACGGGTAGAAGAATAGAAATTGAAACAAATAACTCGCGCGGGCCAGAATCAAAAAAAGAAGAGTTTGGAACATTAAATAACTTGTATCCATAGAACATCTGGCGTAACATAGACAATGAATAAATAGGAGTTAATATCACTCCAAGTGCCATCACAAAAGTAATTAGTATTTTTGGCAGTAAAAGATATTTTTGGCTGGTAATGATTCCAAAAAAAATTATCAATTCTGCAAAAAAACTACTCGTGCCCGGTAATGCAAGAGAAGCCATCGATGAGATACTGAACATTGTAAATGTTTTTGGAACAAAAAAAGCCATTCCTCCCATTTTGTCGAGATAAAGAAGACGCATTCTATCATAAGCGGTACCTGCCAAGAAAAAAAGCGCAGCACCAATAAATCCATGAGATATCATTTGTAAAATGGCTCCGTTGAGTCCCGTATCGCTTAAACAGCTAATTCCTATAATTATAAAACCCATATGAGATACTGAGGAGTAGGCTATTCTTTTTTTTAAATTACGTTGACCGGGAGATGTTGAAGCTGCATAAATTATTTGTATTGTGCCTAGTATTATCAACCATGGAGAAAATAAAGAATGAGCATGGGGCAATAATTCCATATTGATCCGAACCAATCCATATGCTCCCATTTTTAATAAGATTCCGGCTAGAAGCATACAAGTACTGTAATGCGCCTCACCGTGAGTATCTGGTAACCAGGTATGTAAAGGGATAATCGGTAATTTTACAGCAAAAGCTATAAGAAATCCAATATAAAATATTATTTCCAGCACTAATGGATATGATTGATTGGCTGATGTTTCAAAATTTAATGTTGGTTCAGCGGAACCGTATAAACTGATACCCAGAGTTCCTATTAATAAAAAAATGGAACCCCCTGCGGTGTATAAAATGAACTTTGTAGCTGAATACAAACGTTTCTTTCCCCCCCACATGAATAAAAGTAGATAAACGGGAATTAATTCTAACTCCCACATGATGAAAAAAAGTAAAAGATCTCGAGAAGAAAATAATCCTATTTGACCACTATACATTGCTAGCATCAAAAAATGGAATAATCGGGAATCTCGAGTAACTGGCCGAGCCGCTAAAGTAGCTAAAGTAGTGATAAATCCTGTCAGTAAAATGGGTCCTACAGAAAGTCCGTCTATTCCCAATCTCCAATAAAAATCAAAAAAATTGACCCATTTATAATTCTCCGAAAGTTGAATTAATAAATCATCAGACTTGAAATAATAACAAAATGCGTAGGTCATTAAAAGCAGTTCTAAAATGCATATACATATAGCATACCATCTAATTACTTTATTCCCTCTCTGAGTTTGAGGTAGAAATAAAAAGAAGGAACCTGTTGATATCGGAAAGACTACAAAGAATGTTAACCAAGGAAAATAATTCATGGTAAAGACAAGATACGCTTGGACCAGAAAAATAAACCCGTGCTCAAAACATAATATCCTTCTATATTTTTGTTTTGAGGACGGGTTCTGTCGATAAAAAAAAATGTATTCAAATTCAAATAGTGTTGTCGGAACCCTATCAATAAGCTAGACCCATGCTTCTAGTTGTTTCATGCCATAAATAAACGCGAACACTCAAGAAATCCGTTGGGCAGGCCGATTCACATCTTTTACAGCCAACACAGTCCTCTGTTCGTGGAGCGGAAGCAATTTGCTTAGCTTTACATCCGTCCCAAGGTATCATTTCTAATACATCTGTGGGACAGGCTCGGACACATTGAGTACACCCTATACATGTATCATAAATCTTTACTGAATGTGACATTGGGTCTATAAACTTTTGAACGTCATAAATTTTCGATCTAGTCGTTTTGTAACTCAATAATATTTTTAGACATAAGATGAATCAATAATTGACCAGAATTTTTTGAATCAATTCTGGATTGAGGTATGTACATTAAAGAGGGCCAAGAGACTTTCATTTCTTTAATTTGAACAAACATGAATATATATATATATATATAGAATTCATGAATATTTTCATTTATATGAATAATACTACTTATTCAATAAATTTGCTTGATTGATACGAGTTGATTTTCTGTTACGATAGATTGACGAAATGATAGCCAGTCCAACAGCCGCTTCAGCCGCTGCAATAGCTATAACAAAAATTGAGAAAATATTTCCTTTTAATTGACGACTATCAAAAAAATCAGAAAATGTTACGAAATTGATATTAACTGCATTCAGTAGAAGTTCAAGACACATAAGAGCTCTAACCATATTTCGGCTCGTGATCAATCCATAAATACCGATACAAAATAAAAAGGAACTCAAAACAAGTATATGTTCGAGTATCATTGACCAACTCCTTATCAATTTTTATTTCTTTCAATAAGAGTAAAAATAAAACTTTATATCAATATGAGCAAAAATTCTACAGAATCCATTGAGTCAAATATAACAAGTACATAAAAAACCATATATTAGTAATAAATGAAAATTGAATATAAAGAACTTGAAAAGAAGTTCTATTTATAATCGAAATAGAGAAAAATTGATACATGAACAAAGAATCTTTAAATAGAATGAAACCAGGTGTGATAAGATAAAACAAAGTTGAATTCAGATTTATTTGGGTAGTTCTAAGGCTTTAATACTTTTATTGACGAGCCACAGCAATTGCGCCTATTAATCCAACTAAAAGAATTATCGAAATTAGTTCAAATGGAAGAAAAAAATCTGTTGATAAATGAATTCCAATTTGTTGACTATTCGTTATCAAATCTTTCTCGATAATCTGATTTGATCTTGTCGTCCAAATAACGCTGTACCAAGATGTATCTGGAATAGTAGCAATTAATAAAACAAAAATACTCGTACAAACTAGCGAAGTAACCCCGCCTCCAATGGTCCAAAGAGAAAAAGCTTTGGAATAGTCTGAACCATTTATGAACATCACAGCAAATATGGTTAAAACATTTATTGCGCCTACGTAAATAAGGAGTTGTGCAGCAGCTACAAAATAGCTGTTTGATAAAACATAAAATAAAGATATACAAATAAGAACCAACCCTAATGAAAATGCGGAATAAATTGGGTTGGTAAGTAATACGACCCCTAAAGCAAATGATATAAGACCCAATCCCAGAAAAACTAAAAGAAAATCATGTACTGGTCCAGTCAAATCCATTTTACGTATAAAGAAAAGATAAATCCATCAAATTTTTTTTCATAACCTTATTGACTCGACCAGGAAAAAATTTTTCTGATATGTTCCTAATTGAATAAAATCCTATTGAATTCAATCCGAAATGGTATGAATTGATGTAGGTATAACTATGGGAAAAATACTATTCCTTACCCCAAAAGAAAGTGCGGTATTAGACAATAATATTGAAAAATAGATTTTGATTTTTATCTTTCGAAAAAAATTACGTAAAGATTAATCAATTTAAAATCAAAAATGGATAGGTTTTGAGTCAAAATAAAGTCGCAACTCTCATAATCAATCCAACCAAACCAATAGTTGGGATTACTAACGATTTTATTGACTAAACAAAACAAAAAAAACCGCATTTCTATAATTTTAGTAATTATTATTTCATTTTGAATTTTTTGAATTAAGTTGAATTAAGGGCCCACTCCTATTTAGTTGAGGGAAGGTTGAAAAGGTTGAAATTGTTCGAATTGTATAATCGTCAATTACTGATGTTGGTAAACGACCCAAAGCAATTTGATTATAATTCAATTCATGACGATCATAAGTCGAAAGCTCATATTCTTCAGTCATTGATAAACAATTTGTTGGACAATACTCAACGCAGTTACCACAAAATATACAGATTCCGAAATCAATACTGTAATTAAGCAATCGTTTCTTTCGAATATGAGTTTCGAAGTGCCAATCAACAACGGGTAAATCTATAGGACATACACGAACACATACCTCACAAGCAATACATTTATCAAATTCAAAATGGATTCGACCGCGGAAACGTTCCGATGTAATTAATTTTTCATAAGGGTATTGAATGGTTACAGGTAAACGATTTGCGTGGGATAAGGTAACCAAAAAACTTTGCCCAATGTACCTTACAGCTCGTATTGTTTGTTGACCATAATTTAATAACCCAGTCACCATAGGGAGCATATCAGAAATATTTCGGAATAATTTGATTTTTGTTTATTTCTCTTGTTTGAAGCAAGTAGGGAATATAGACTATACCATTCCATTAAAGTTAGAGTGAAAAAAGTTGTGAAGAAGTTGTTAATAATAGATTTCCTAGAGAAATAGGTAAAAGAAATTTCCATCCAAGATTTAATAGTTGGTCCATTCTTAACCTAGGTAAAGTCCATCTTGTTGTGATGGAAATGAACAAAAACAAATAAGTTTTAGCTAATATAATAGAGATACCTGTTATTATTTCAAAAACTCCACTCACTTTATTGAATTCAAAAAGCTCAGGAACAAAAATGTACGGAATAGAAATATTCCAACCGCCCAAGTAAAGAACTGTTACAAATAAGGAAGAAACTAATAGGTTTAGATAGGAAGCAACATAAAATAAACCAAATTTTATACCCGAATATTCAGTTTGATAACCGGCTACTAATTCTTCTTCCGCTTCTGGTAAATCAAAAGGCAATCTTTCACACTCTGCTAGGGAAGAAATTATAAAAACAATAAATCCTATTGGTTGTCGCCACAAATTCCACCCCAAAAGACCATATTTCGACTGTGCCTCAACTATATCAACTGTACTTGAACTATTAGATAATCATAGTCGATAATAGCATACATAGTTGCTCCTATCGCTATTCCAGAACCATACATGAGATTTTCACCTCATATGGCTCCTCGAGGGTCATAAATAAATCTAAGGGCCGAAGCCTATTCTCTTTATTTTTATATATTTGTCATATGGGTTCTTAGTTTGTAGAATAGATAGAATAGATAGGATACAAACGCCCTCAATTAGACCACTGAAATTCTGTCTGTTATTATTCGAATTTAAATTCAAATTTAAAGAAGGAAAAAGTACTTCTGAATTGATCTCATCCTTTAATAATTTTTCTATTTTTTTCTAACTTTATATTACAATCAAATACTCCTTGTAGATTTGTATAAATCGAAATTTCAACCTATTCTTTTTTAGATTACAAAAAAAAGAATTACTTTTTTATTCTATTGTATTGTGATTTTATTTTTTCTAGTGTTAGGGATATTTTTTTCCTAGCCTTGTTTACTTTTCTACGAAAAAAAGGGCTTAAACAAAAAAGTAAAAGTAAAGGGTTATTTCGTTTCTGATAGTCATTTTTATAATTTGTGGATAGGAGCATACTCTGGATCGGAATTGTGGGAAGTACTACCTGATTATTTCTACCAATTTAAAGCCCCAATTAGTTTTCTTTTCATACTTTGTATTTTACTATTATTTTATTTTTGCAAAAATATCCATTTTGGATAATTTTGATACAATCTCCATTACTAATCCGTTGTCTATCTTGGTGTTCCTAACCATCCACGTGTTTTTGCTCAATCCCCCGTTATGGTAATACATATTTGGTAATACATGCCAAACATAGTAAAAAAGCTATATGGTTGATCATTATGAACCCGCTTCAAGACAGGAGGACTAATCACCCAATCCTGGGGTAAAAGCTCTTTTCTGCTTTTCTTTTTTCCGCTTGCCTCTTGTACTTAGGATAATGAGACTCAATATTTATATTTACTGCGAATTTGTAAGCTGTTTTCTTTCACTCATATAACTATCTGATTTCGCTCATAAACTTAAACACTAACTAGAACTCGAAAAAAGAAAATAAACAGCTCCATTTAAGTTATTTCGCTTATTATTTACTATTTACACAGTTTCTTATACTTATAATACTTATAAATATTATACTTATAAAAAAGGAAAGGAATAGTAGATAAAAGTTTATGTTTCAACGACTCACACGTAGAGATATTGATAACACACATAGAGTTAATGGTATTTCATAACTAAGCGATTGAGCAGCAGCTCGTAGACCACCTAAAAAAGAATATTTATTATTGGATGCATATCCTGACATAAGAAGTCCGATGGGGGCAATACTTGAAAAAGCAATCCATAAAAAAACACCAATCTTTAGATCAGCTAAAACAAGGTGATAGCCAAAAGGAATTACTGAATAACTTAGTAGAATTGATATAACTGCTATGGATGGTCCAATACTGAATAAACTGACATCTCCTCGAGATGGAAGAAGATTTTCTTTAAAAAGTAGTTTAACCCCATCGGCGAGAGCTTGAAGAATTCCTAAAGGACCGGCATATTCGGGTCCAATACGTTGTTGTACTCCTGCGGCTATTTCTCTTTCTAACCACACAATTACTAGTACGCCTATTGTTATTCCCAATACAAGAGTCAAAATCGGAAGCAGCATCCATATACTCTTCAAAATTTCGTTTAAAGATTCTAATCTGGAAAAAGAGTGTATATTTTGTATTTCTGTTGTATCAATTATCATTTCAACGATCAACTTCCCCCATAATGATATCTATGCTACCTAGTATTGTCATAATATCAGCCAATTTCATTCTTTTAACTAACTGAGGAAGAATTTGCAAATTGAGAAACCCTGGGGGGCGGATTTTCCATCTCCAAGGAAAACCACTCTGGTCCCCTATCAGAAAAACTCCCAATTCCCCTTTAGGGGCCTCCATTCTTACATAAAGTTCTTGTTTCGATAATTCAAAAGTAGGAGAGGTCTTTTTACTAATGAATCTATATTCAAAATCATTCCAGTCTATATCCCTTTCTCTATCAAAACATCGTATTTCTAAATTTTCATACGGACCTCCCGGAATTCCTTCCATGGCCTGTTGAATAATTTTTATGGATTCCCTCATTTCATTGATTCGTACTAAATAACGAGCTAATGAATCCCCTTCCTTTTGCCACGGGACTTCCCAATCAAGTTCGTCGTAACATTCATAATGATCCACTTTGCGAAGATCCCACTGCATTCCAGAAGCCCGTAGCATTGGCCCCGATAAACCCCAATTTATTGCTTCCTCTATACCAATAATACCTACTCCCTCAACTCGTTCTAAAAAAATAGGATTTCGCGTAATAAGTTTTTGATATTCAGCCGCCTTTGTTAAAAAATACTCGCAGAAATCCAAGCATTTATCTATCCATCCATGAGGTAGATCAGCCGCTACTCCTCCGATACGAAAAAAATTATGCATCATTCTCATACCAGTCGCAGTTTCGAATAGATCATATACCAATTCTCTTTCTCTGAAAATATAGAAGAAAGGGGTCTGTGCTCCAATATCCGCCATAAAGGGTCCAAGCCATAACAGATGAGAAGCTATACGACTCAACTCTAGCATAATTACTCTTATATGGCTAGCTCTTTTAGGTATTTGAATATTTCCCAGTTGTTCGGGTCCGTTTACAGTTATTGCTTCTGTGAACATTGTAGCTAAATAATCCCAACGTGTTACATAGGGTAGATATTGTATAATTGTTCGGTTTTCTGCAATTTTTTCCATCCCTCTGTGTAAATAACCTAATATGGGTTCACAGTTAATAACATTTTCACCATCTAGAGTAACGATTAGTCGAAGAACACCGTGCATTGATGGGTGGTGCGGGCCCATATTGACTATCATGAGGTCTTGTTTTGTAGATGGTATATTCATAGGTTTTTCCTCGATTCATTCTTTCATAACTTATTGAAAACGAAAAGAAATTTATCAAAATTGAAGATTTATTACTAATTAATAAAAATAAATAGAAAAAAAGAACTCAAAATGAACTTTTCAACTTAACGCATTTTTGGTTTCCGAAGATCCAACTGACTAATTAATTGTTTATAACGTACTTCATTTGTCTTTGACAAATAAGCCAACAGTCGTTGGCGTTTTCCTATAATTTTCCGTAAGCCTCTCTGGGATAAAAAGTCTTTTCTATGCAATTCCAAATGTGAAGTAAGTCTTCGTATCTTATTGGTAAAACGGAATACTTGAAATTCAGTGGATCCCTCCTTTTTTTTTTCTTCTTGGGAAATAACTGAGATGAATGAATTTTTGACCATAAAATAAAACCTTTTCCCCTGCTTATTTAATTTAAAATTTAAGTAGTATAATATTTTGATTATATTAATATTTATCTATTATATAAATATTATATAATAGATAAATATTAATTAGTTTTTAAAGTATAATATATATATATATATACATTGATATAGTGAGAGTGAGTGATCCGTAATACTAATTGATCAGCAATAATAATACCAAAACAAAATTAGATTGAAAAAATATGTTGTTAATTTAACAAAATATATCAGAATAGAATGAAAAACTAGACATGCGTGTATCTTTTTGTCTTTAGGCAGCAAATATGCCCTGGAATAGAGGAAAAACTTATTAGTAAAAGTTTTTTAATCTTGGATACAGATGTATTCTTACCATACTAAAACGACTCCCATTATTAGTATCAAACCAAAAGCGATTCATACAAGCTAAATCTTCTAATCGAAAATTGGGCCAAAGAAAGAGTTTAAATTTAATTACTTGATTCTTATTTTTTAATTTTTTGTTATCTCGAGAAAAATTTTTGGTTTTATTCAAAATATTACTACGGGTTTTGATGTTATTTCCATTAAAAAATTCATTATTTATCTTAATATCTTTTCTATTTTTGGAATTAAAAGATATTAGAATTCTCAACTCTCGGCATTGCCGAGGAGATAAAGTCTTTTCAGAAATAAGCAAATCATAATAATTTTTCTTTTTATTCTCTGTAAACTTATCCCAATTCTTTGTATCCGCATAGTTTCTTTCTTCTTCTTTTTTATTAATTTTTTGTTTATTCTTATGAACCAATGCAATTTTTAAGGTTTGATAGAGAAGAAAGTGTCCCCCATTTTTGACAGCCAGGCGAACTAGTTCGATAATAAATATTCCCTTTTTTAGAAATTCTGTAAGACTCAAATCGTTGTCAATCAGCAGAAAATTGATACCTATTTCTCCCCTTTGAATAGAGGATATAGTCGCTCCATTTGGATTTATTGATTTAAGCAGGAAACAATAAACTTTCATAGTATTGACTAATTTTTTTTTTACAGAAGTATTCCATTTTAATTGAAAACATAAAGGTCTTTGTAGGAATAAAAAAAGCTCCGCTTCCATAGAACCCTTGTAGTTTTTTTTTTTCATGTCTGATTCTGCAAAATTGTCTTCAAGATATTTTTCTTGGTTTAAGCAAACTGATCCAAAATCTACGAGTTCTTCAGATTTTTCACTAAGATTGTCATTTCTAGTCAAATCGAAAAGAAGTAATTTGATTGGTATGGTCCAAGGTTTTTTCTTATATGTATTGTAAAGTATAAAATTTTTTGGGAAGAGCCAAAGTTCCAAATTGCATACGGAATAGCTTAGTAGTCTTTCATTCATTTCCATCCAGTCAAAAAGGTTTTTTTTTTTTTTTGTTCCAGTATCAATCCAAAATTCAATTTGGATTCTTTTTTTAAGAAAAAAATAGAAAATCCTCCAATCCAAATATTTTCTATCCCAATTTTGTTCTATCTCCAGAGTTTCGTCTTCTTCCAGACAGTTAGTGATAGAAACCCCCTCTGACTGACGAATAAATTTGCGTTTAGGTATCGTAAAATTATAGAAAATTCCTTGCTTAGTTTTTGTTTTTAATGACAATCTAGAAATAGATGAGTCCTTCGGATCTTCATAATTTATAGATTTATACGCTAAAAGATCATATCGAGAGTATTTTTTTATTTTTTTTTTTAGTAACAACTCCCCTTGAAAATCCTTTTGTTTTTCGTACTTCATTAATAAGTCTTTTTCATTTTCACAGGAATCCTTTTTATTTAAACCCTTATTTTCAGTCATACATCGTTGATTAATAGGATTTATCCTTTTTTTTGATATTAATCTAGACCATCTTATCGGAGATAAATTATTTTGATAATGACCAGCTTTTAACAACCAGTTTTTCCATGGATTCGTTATAAAAGTAATGTTTTTTTTATGTCTTAATTCGGAATGAAAAATTCCTTGTACTTCAAAAAAATCCTTTCTTTTTTTTTTTAGAAAAAAAGCTTTTCCATCATCTCGAAGAGTGGGTCTTAACTTATATAAGTTAATAAGCAGGGTTTGTGATAATTTATAAAATATATATGCTTGTGACAAAGAGGATAAGTCACCAAAAACCTGTCTTTTCATATTAATATTAGTAGCAGTCTCTTTTATATTCGAAATAAAGTTAATCCCTTTTTTATTTCTATTCAATTTCAGAATTTTATCTTGATTTTCCTCGTTATCTTGGATGTCTTTATGAACAAGGTTTCTGACTGATTCATAAAAAAGTTGTGAATTCATCCTGAGAATATTAATGATAGATAGAACAGTATATATGGCTTTTTTTTCAATACAAATTTTTTTTAAATACTGGAATTTACAGAAAAATTCATAATTTCTTCTTTTTATTCTAGATTCTAATCTTTTCAGATCATAGCTTCTTTTTTTAAAATTCATTTTTGTATTTGAGATTATAAAAACAGTTTTCTTTTTTTTTTTTTTAATTTTTTTTATTTGAGTTATGATTGTACTTGTTCTATCGGTCAAATCTTGCATTCGTTTTTCGGTCAGTGAAGAATTTGTCCAACCCGTAGGTATAGGTATATGTCTAATTTGAGTAGAGGATTTATGAATCATCTGATTGTTGGTTATTAAATCTTTTTTAGTTTCATTCAATTCATATAGTCCGGTAAATACTAAAAAAATTCTCATTAGTTTTTTTAGTTTTGCTTTGAATTTTAAAAGGGAAAAGGACCTTTTTTTAATAACTTTTTTTTCCCTTTCTTTTGATTTTGTGACATTTGTAAAAAACTTTGTTCGTTGTTTTAAAGCCCTTATAACTAGAAACCACCTCTTTTTCAACTTTTTTATTTTTTTTTCGAGTTTCTTAAAAATGGGTTTAAAATCAAAGGAATAAAGTCCTTTTTCGTTTCGAGTAGGACCAAAAGGACTTTCTGTTGTCTTGCCTAAAACCGTTAAGAAGCCGCCAAAATTCTTTTTTTGCCCTTTCTTCTCTTTCATTGGATCCTTTTGAGTGAATTCTAACTTAGATCTGTGCCAAGGTTTCAAACGAAAAGGAAATAGGATTTTTATTTGAATACCTTCCATTAACCAGTTTCTCGGAAATTCTTTTTCTGGTAATGGAATTCCATTAAAGGTGCATTTAATATGTATTTCTCTATTCAAATCTCTAAAATCCTCCGACCATTCTGGAGATTGAAATAAAAGTATACGAATAATATTTTTAGCTATTATCAATAAAGGTAAGATTATATATTTTCGAAGAATGGATTTGGTTACTAACAAACATCCTCTTGTTAGTTGCGAAAAGGTAACGTTATCCCAAACTTTCACTCTTTTGACCCGCGCTTCTTCCTCTCTTTTATCTTTCTTTTCTTTATCCTTCTCTTTTTTATCCCTTTCTTTTGTTGTTTCTTCAGGATAATCTGAAATCAAAAATTTTTTCTTTTTGCCTTTTATTTTTCTAAACATTAGTTTCAACATATGCATCATACGAGATATTTCAAAAGAAAATAAAAGAGGTTTGTTTATTCTATCCAAAAATAGAGCGGAATGCATATTTGCGTGAAAGATTTTCCAAGTAAATGTTTTACGTCGTTGAGGACGCATGGAGCCTTTTATTATGTCGCGGCGAAAGTCTGATTGGTCGAAATAATGTATCAAAGCGATCTCTTTGTATACTGGATCAACTTTACCAATAATTTCTGCAAAAAGTATTACACGCTTAGCTCTTCTTGAACGAATTCCAGGATCCTCTACCACAAATTCTTCCTGTATTCTTTCAGCGTATTCCAACTCGTCAATTATTTTATATGACCATCGAGGTACTTTTTTACTGATTTCTTTTATTCCAATATCGTTTTTTTTGCGTTTTTTTTCTCTTTTATCTTTTAGATTGGCTAAAACAGTATCGATGCAATATTTAAAATTTTTTGGTTGATCCTCTGTTTTTTGTTCTTGTTTTAAAACTGCAGAAAGTTTTTTAAAATTGAAACTTGATATTACTTTTTCTATTGAAAAAATTTTTATATTAAAAATATCCCTTGTTTGTTTTTGTTCAAATTCTTGATACTGATAAGTAGGAGTCAAAAAAAGACTAGTAATAAAAAATAAGTTGTTAATTCTGTTTATAGAGTGTGGACTTATAGATCTCGTTATAGATGTTTTATTTAGGGTTGGGGATAAAATAAATTTTTGAATTCTGCCACGTGAGGGACCATTCAATAAAGGATCATATATTTTTGGTAAGTATCTTTTTGTATTTTTATACAATCGAGTCTTTTTTTTTATTACAGTAAAAAATGAAAAATTTAGATCGAAAATTTTTATTCGATTTAGAAACTCATTATTTTGCTTGTTTTTTTTTTTTTCATTTGTAGTACTCCAATGATTATATAATTCTGGATATTTCATTTTTTTTGGTGTGAATATAGGCACTTTTCCTTCTACCAG